AGAATATCCAACAACAGTTTCCATTGAATGAATAAGAGATCCAGATCCTAAAAACAATAATGCTTTTGAATAAGCATGAGTAATCAAATGAAATAAAGCAGCTCGATAAGAACCCATACCTAGAGCTAACATCATATAACCCAACTGAGACATTGTAGAATAAGCTAAACTTATCTTAATGTCTTTTTGAGCAAGAGCTAAGGTTCCTCCTAGTAGTACTGTTACTATACCTATAAAAGAAATTCCATACATTATGGAAGGTAGAATTAGGAAAAGAGGCAGCAGTCGAGCAACTAAAAAAATTCCCGCGGCGACCATGGTAGCAGCATGGATGAGAGCTGAAATAGGAGTAGGCCCCTCCATAGCATCAGGTAACCATACATGAAGGGGAAATTGGGCCGATTTAGCAACTGCACCGGCAAATAACAAGAAAGCACATAAAATACAAAATAAGGAATTCACCTCGTTATTATTAATTAAATTTTTAAATATTTCAAACAAATCTCGAAACTCGAAACTGCCTGTTATCCAATAAAAACCTAAAATTCCTAATAATAAGCCAAAATCTCCTACACGATTAGTCACAAACGCTTTTTGACAAGCATTTGCGGCAATAGGGCGTGTGAACCAAAAACCTATTAATAGATATGAGCACATTCCAACTAATTCCCAAAAAATATAAATTTGTATTAAATTCGAACTAGTAACTAATCCCAGCATAGAAGTATTGAAAAAACTCATATACGCAAAAAATCTCAAATATCCTTGATCATGAGACATATAATTATCACTATAAATAAGAACCAGAATTGCAACAGTAGTTATTAACATTGACATAATAGAAGTAAGTGGATCTATTAAGTAGCCAAATTCTAAAGAAAAATCATTATTAATCGTCCAAGACCATAAATATTGATAAATAGAATTATTATTTATTTGTTGAATAGCCAGCTTCATGGAAAAAAGCATAACTATACTTAATAACAAAATACTCGAAAAAGCCCATATACGTCGAAGATTTTTTGTTGCCATCGGAAAAAATAAAAGTCCAGATCCTATTAACAAAGGAACTAGAAGTGGAAGGAAAGGTATAATCCATGCATATTGGTATATATGTTCCATAATATACTAGAATAGAAAATTTTTCTATTTAATTTATTTAAATTATTTTGTTTACCATTCACTGGCTCTTGTCTCTTTTGAAAGAAGTCGGTCAATAAACAGAACTTTTTGAAGCCTATGAAGTAGGAAACTAAAAAAAATTTCCCTTTTATTTCCATTTAAGTTATTTCAAATATATATTTAAAACATACAAATTCGACTAAAAAAGACTATGAATCAGAAAATCAACTAAATATCTACTAAAGTCAATAATGAAAAAAATAAATTAATTATTTTAATTAATTTATTCTGTAGTTTATTTCGAATTATTAGCTGATTTTTTGCAAAATGGTTTAATTGTCTTTCATTCCAACCAAAACTGTAGAAAAAAGTCTTTTTTAGTAATTATTTCTTTTTTTCGATATTCTTTTTTAGAATATCTGTTACTTTACTTTTTAGTTTCTATACCATAGAATAAAAAAATGCCTCAAATTATAGATCTTTTAAACAAATTCATTTATTGGGATCATTTCACTTTGCAAAGAAATAAATAAAAGTTTTTCAATTAAGATAGGGGTACATCAAATTTTGAATGTGATTTATCACGTACATCGAAATTGAATCCAACACATGAAAAATAAATAGGGATATAACTCGAAATTAGTATTCATTATTAAATTTTAATTAATCTTACTCGATTTCATACGAATTTTTTTATGGACATTCTAGGCAGGAGAATTTTTAGTTTCTCCTAATCAAATATTTTCGATTAGTTCTATCGAAATATAGAAAATTTATTTCTAGTTTCTATTTATAGTTATCCTTTTCCATTTTTTTTTATTAAAAAAAAGATATCACCTAGAATCTAAATACATAGATAATTAATAGAAAATACAAATTCATTTGAACAATAGATGTCTTTCACATCCAACTATAACACTGAATAATGAATTTTTTCAATTTTAAATGGCAGTTCCAAAAAAACGTACTTCGATTTACAAAAAGCGTATTCGTAAAAATATTTGGAAAAAAGGGGGGTATTGGGCGGCATTAAGAGCCTTTTCGTTAGCAAAATCTCTTTCTACCGGGAATTCGAAAAGTTTTTTTGTACGAAAAATAAGTAATCAAACCTTGGAATAATCGAAATCGACCTGACTAAAAAAAATGGTATAACAAATTCGAAAAAATTCCATTTTTCGTTTAGAATCAAAAAATCGAAAATAAAGGATTTAGGGAGGTTTGTATTTATAAATTACTATTTTTTTGAACTAGAAAATTTTGTAACTTTTTCTTATGATATGGAGAATAAGAAATCTTATGACAACACTAACATAGTACTTTATGTTTTTTGTTGAAAAACTATCGATATATAGATTATATATCGAAGATTTCATCAACT